AAAAAAAAAATTATCCAAAGTTATATACAAGTCGCTACCCCCCCCCTTAGGTATTTCTTTTTTCTTTAATTGAATTTCATTTGATTAGACGGAAGTTCCTTAAAAACTTCCGCTTTCTTTAAAAGATTCTGAACAGTTCCTGTGGGTTGAGCACCTTTTTCAAGGAAATATAGAATAACAGGAACATTTAAATAAGTTTGATTCTTTATTGGATCATAAAAGCCCACTTTTCTAAGATCTTTTCCTTCTCTTCGGGATCGAACATCAGTTGCAACGATTTGATAGACGGCTCATTGGGATAGATATAGATGAACAATACCCCCCCTAGAACCGTATAGGAAGTTTTCTCCTCGTACGGCTCGAGAAAAAATGATTTGATTCAAAGGTTTGTCTATGTATGCAATTCTAAGAAATTAAATGACAAATGGGCCATCAATTAGACTATGATTTCAGTCTTTTTTTTTTCTTACTGAAAATGAAAAAAAAAAGAAACCATTCGTACTCATAACTCAAGTTGGATAACTCTCAAATAGCTCAAAGGAAAAATCTTTAGTCAATTTCATTTATTGAGTGGTCTTTACTCCCTTTTGTTTGTCTCGTTTAAATTCTATTTGGATTCTTTAGTCTGATCCAGTTATTGAGACTATCGAGACAATTAAAATGGTGTTTCCTTGTTCTTAGATCCTTTATCCTTATTTTAAATCAGTGGGTTTAGACATTACTTCGGTCCTTCTTAATCCTTTCAAAATGGCAGCAACATACCCTTTTTGATTTCTTTCTAGCAAAAAATCCTATGGACAGTTGATTCCCGCATGATACACTTTGAATCGAAAAAAGCTTGATCAATTCCAACAAGTTTTGCTTTTGAATTGGAAACTTGCTCGAATTGGATCCTTTCGATTTCTATATATGGAAGATACACTTACGAAGTTGTTCCAATTGATTAATTGGCATTAACCCTAGATCCTTGCCCCTGAGAAATGAATTAATCCTTTCTACTCGAGCTCCATCGTGGACTATTTTCAACCCAACAAAAAACGAAGGGTTCGAGTGTAACAGAACAAACAATGTCGAGCCAAGAGCACCCTCATTCCTAGATAAATCGAAAATGGTGGATGTAAAAATCCACAACGGATCGTGTCCTTCAAGTCGCACGTTGCTTTCTACCACATCGTTTCAAACGAAGTTTTACCATAATATTCCTCTAATTTGGAACCGGTATGGAATTGATTCAATTATGGAATCATGAATAGTCATTGGTTCAGCTGTCCATAGACATCGTAATCTAGACTTCTTCTTCTCTATATAATATATAGTCTATATAATATATAGAGATATATAGAACGATTTTTTCTAAAAAAATCTTAGCAAAACAGCATCTTTAACATACATAAAGAATCTATAGATAATAGAAAGAAATAGAAATATATAAACGACTCACTTTTTGAACCTGCATCTTCAAGTGACTCAATAGGATAGATTAAATGATTTCCTATTTTTTGAGTACTAAAGATTCCACTTATAAGGAATGATTCAAAATAGTTATTAAATATATTTCTAATTGAAATTGAAAAAGTTTCCTATTTAGACATCATTATTTAATTTTCTTTAATTTAAAGAAAATTGGACAATAAGCATTACGTTTGATCTTCATAGGAAGATAAGTCTTTCTTTTTTAATTGACTCATCACTGATTTAATTGAAAATCGATAAATAGATCAAAGAAAAGAAGAAAGAAATCCAATTTTTTTTCATGAGATGTATAAAAAAATGATGTAAGTTAAGATTTGAATCTTTATTCTTTTCATCTGATTACGAAAATAAAAATCGAAAAAAAAATCGGGAGGGGTTTTTGTATCTATCAGATAGACTGAACAGTTGTCACTGTGATAGAAATTTTCTAATATTGAATTTAAATAATTTAAAGGATCACAAATCTTTTTCACAAAAACCAAAAAATTATTGTCGAACGATACATACCATATAAGCTAAACATTTCCTCATTTTATATGATTATATGGTATGTATTTTGTTTAACTTTAACATGGGGTTGAGTAATATTTTACTAATCGACTCCTGTCATTAAAGTAAATAAAAGGGATAGGATAAACCACCCCTGCCTCTATCGTTACATAGATTTCCAATTTTTCATTAGAGCCAAACACGAAATACCTAAATAAAATGAGATTCAAAGAAAAAACGTTGGCTCCATATCATATAGAAATATGTTATGAAACTTGATCATTTGTTAATGAGATTCGAACAAACACATATAGTTAAATTAATATGGATTAACTCCTATCCACTCCCCTACTTCTTTCTATCAGAATAATGGAGCATAAAAAAATGGATAGGGCTGGGACGGAAGGATTCGAACCTTCGAATATCGGGACCAAAACCCGTTGCCTTACCGCTTGGCCACGCCCCATTTCAATTTCTAATCTACACGAAAAAACAATAGTATTGTTATTGGTTGTTTGTCAACTCCAGTCCAAATATC